ATGCGATGAATATTTTCAACTAACCACAAAGACATTGGAACAATATATTTCCTACTAAGAATATGATCTGGCATAATAGGACTAAGCTTAAGCATAATCATTCGTATAGAATTAAGACAACCTGGCAAAATTTTCCAATCAGACCACACCTATAATTGCATTGTTACATCCCACGCAATCGTAATAATCTTCTTTATAGTAATACCTATACTAATCGGAGGATTCGGCAACTGAATAACACCCATTATACTAATAACACAAGATATAGCATTCCCACGAATGAACAACCTAAGATTTTGACTACTACCCCCATCTATTAACCTAGCAATAATAGCATCACTAACAGACAAAGGAAGAGGAACTGGCTGAACATTCTACCCACCCCTTTCTCTAGCCCCATACCACCCTGGACACTCCGTAGATTTAATAATTTTTTCCTTACATGTAGCAGGAATTTCTTCAATTATCGGATCAATTAACTTCCTAGCCACCATTATAAATATAAAACACAAATCAATAGCCCCAGACCGCGTACCCCTATTCATTTGAGCAGTAGCCACAACTACAATCCTACTCCTCCTATCTTTACCCGTACTAGCAGGTGGGATTACCATAATCCTAACAGACCGAAACTTCAGAAGCTCTTTCTTCGACCCAGCAGGAGGAGGTGACCCCATTCTATTCCAACACCTATTTTGATTTTTTGGACACCCTGAAGTATACATTCTTATTATCCCAGGATTTGGAATTATCTCCCACATTCTAACCCTATACACAGGAAAAAAAGAAACATTCGGAATATTAGGAATAATATACGCTATTATAGCCATCGGATTACTAGGATTTATTGTATGAGCCCACCACATATTTACAGTAGGAATAGACATCGATTCACGAGCATACTTCTCAGCAGCAACTATAATTATCGCTATTCCAACAGGAATTAAAATCTTCAGTTGAATAGCCACCTTAACTAACTCTTACATAAAAAAAGACACCCCCCTTATATGAGCCCTAGGATTTATAATAATATTCACAATAGGTGGGTTCACAGGAATCATTTTATCTAACTCCTCCCTAGACGTAACACTCCACGACACATACTACGTCGTAGCCCACTTCCACTACGTCCTCTCTATAGGAGCAGTATTTGCAATTATAGCAGGAATCTTCCACTGAATACCCCTAATTTATGACATTCCCCTAAACAACCACATATCCAAAACACAATTTTTCTTAATACTCTTAGGAGTAAACATAACCTTTTTCCCCCAACATTTTATAGGACTAAACGGCCTACCTCGACGCTACTCAGACTACCCTGATGCATTTTCCCCCTGGAACTTTATATCAAGCTTAGGGGCCCAAATTTCAACCATAGCAGCCATTCTAATGATCTTCATTATCTGAGAAGGAATATCAGCTAAACGATCATTCATCAATTTCCTATACTTCCCCAACAACAACGAATTTAACTTAGGGGCACCTACAGAATCCCACACATTTCTACAAACACCAAAATTCTTCATTCAATCCTAATGCCAACTATATTTAAAACAGGATTTCAAGAAAGAAATAGATCATACATACAACACATAACCATACTTCACGATCACATAATACTAATTATTACTTTACTTTTAACAACAGTACTATTTTGAATCTTAAGACAAATCTCAAAAAAAAAAAATTGAAGAGAATACCTAGAAGAAAACGACGTAGAACTTTTCTGAACAGCCATACCAAGATTATTTTTAACTTTTCTATTAACCCCTTCAATTGTAATCCTCTACATAATTGAAGACCTAAACAACCCCGCATTCACTCTAAAAGCTACAAGAAACCAATGATACTGAACTTACTCCTACCCAGAACTAAAAGACTTATCTTACGACAGATTCATAAAACAAAGAACAAAGCTACGCTTACTAGAAGTAACAAACAATATCATCGCCCCAAGAAATATATGAATCCGAGTAATCACTACAAGTAATGACGTAATCCACTCTTGAGCCATTCCCTCACTAGGACTAAAAGTAGACTCTATCCCAGGACGACTAAACACAACAACATTCAAAGCAAAACGCTCAGGATTCGTAGCAGGTCAATGCTCAGAAATCTGCGGTATAAACCACAGTTTCATACCTATTATAATACACTTAGTTAACCCTCACAGAATCCCCTTTAACACCTAATACACCAAAAAGCCTCAAGGCAACGGTCTCTTAAACCGCAGAATAGTTTTTACTTTTGGTGAAAGAATAAAGAGAAAATGTCATTTTCCAACAAAAAATTCTTAAATACCTCAAATAAGCCCCCATAACTGAATTCTAAGAATATTCATAATTATCATAATCCTAATCTCATTAAAAGAAATTTCACCATTAAAACCCTACCAAACAGCAAGATCTAAAAAAATTCAACTAAAAAAAGCAAAAATAACATGATAAACAACATCTTTAACCAATTTGACCCATCGAACTCCTTCTTAAACCCATTTATTTACTCAGCCACTTTAACTCTATTAATCACATCCTCTCATATAAAAACCAACATTACAAAATCAATTATCTCTCTTCTCACAAACAACCTTATAAAAGAAAACTCATCCAACATAAGACCCAACAGCTACAAAATAAGAAATCAAATACTAACTAATACTTTTCTAATAACAGCCATCCTAAACTTAATAGCCTTAAATCTATACTCTTGAAGAAACACTTCCCATCTATCATTCAACATCTCCCTAATTCTCTTAACATGAGTCCCTATCTTCCTTCTAATCATATCAATAAAAAAAAAACACTTTTTAATCCACCTAATTCCACCCAGAACCCCAAACTTACTTGTACCCTTCATATTCATAATCGAACTAGTTAGATTTTTCATCCGACCAATTACCTTAACTATACGACTAACTGCAAACATAATCGCAGGACACATTATAATCTTACTAAATAGAAATTTAATCCTTAATTCTAACATTTTTAACTTTTTCCCATCAATAGCCTTCACTCTACTAAGAATTATAGAACTATTGGTAGCAATCTTACAAGCCTACATTATTATAACCCTACTATCAATATTTATGTCAGAAATCTAATGAAAAAAAATAAATTTCACTTAGTAGAACTTAGACCATGACCCATCATCTCATCCATCAATACAAATATATTTTTTATATCAATAATTAAATTCATAAAATATAAAACCAACACCTTATTAATCTTCAGCCTATCAACTTTAGCCTTATCATCTCTCTTATGATGATCTTCAGTAAACCGAGAAAGATCTATCCAGGGTCTACACAATAAAAAAACACACACTTTATTCAAAGCAGGTATAGCTTTATTCATCACCTCAGAAGTACTCTTATTTACTAGCATATTTTGAAATTTCTTTCACCTTTCTTTTGAAGCTTCAGTAGCCATTTACGGAAACTGACCCCCCAACTCTTTATCCTTCACAAACCCCTACTTACTCCCCATTTACGGAACAATCTTATTAATCTCATCAAGTTTCATAGCTTCAAAAGCCCATCAAGCCACAACAACCAGAACTGTAAACTATTGCCCTATTAATAAAAACTTACTAAAATCTGTTATACTGGGCTTTCTTTTTTTAGACATACAACTAATAGAATATAGTCAATCCAACTCCGCAATAATTACATTCAACCAAAACCCATTTAGAAGAATCTTTTTCATGACAACTGGACTTCACGGATCCCATGTATTCGTAGGTCTATTATTTCTAAGTTATACTCTATATTTCAGAGAAAAAAATTATTTATCAATAAAAAAACATTCTAGCTTAATTATAGCTGTATGATATTGGCATTTCGTCGATATTATATGGCTATTTGTATATTACAGTTTATATTTTATTACAGCTTATTATCTCTAAAAATACAAAGTATAATTAATTTCCAATTAATAAGAAAAAAGAGAAATAAAAAATATAACAGCAACTACAATAATAATAATAGCACTCATTCTTATAATAGTTAATAAACTAGCATCACAGAAAGACAAATCTTCTTCATCTTCCAGTTTAAATTCACCCTTCGAATGTGGATTCACAAACTCTTTAAAAAATAATGTTCCGGCAGCTAATAATTTCTTTATTTTTAGTATTTTATTTTTAATTCTAGAATTAGAAATCATTTTAATTATACCCTTTACCACCCTAAACCTTAAAAGTGACATTAATAACTACTCTTTCTTTTTAATCATTATTACTATTTTGGTAATCATAGTTATAGAATGAAAAAGAAAAATCATAATTTGAAGAACGTAAAAAAGAAGATGTAAAAGTTAATTTGCAATTAACGAACAAGGTACATCAGAAGTTTAATCGTACACCATATCAAATTTATAATAAGATAACTATTTCTCATTATTGTAACATCTTACTAGATATTTCTACGTAGAAATAAATAATAAACTCTTCTTTTACTAAATGTAGCCTTCTCTTTGGGGAAATTAGAATGGGAATTTCCCATTACATTTAGCATTAGTGATCCTCTTTCAGAGGGAAGAGGCAATATAAGAAACTCTGAAATTAAAATTTAGGCCCAATCAACTCGTGTAATTCTGAATAACATTCAAATTTGGGCACATAGTATTAAACATTTAATAATTAAGTTTACATGGAAATTTAATTTAACAGTGTAGTTTACAATTTAATTCAAAGTAAATTGAAAAAGACAGCTAACAGTAAAAGCCATAGAAAATTAATAGCAAATACTTCTACCTGAATTAAGTTAATGTTAATCTAATTTAAAAAGAAATTTGGATTAGGGGAATTAACTTTAAATAATTATTTAATCCTTTAGATAAATAAAAAAGTAAGAATTAAAATTCTTTTATTTTTTTTAGAAAAAAAAAAAATCTTCTCACAGACTAAAACATCAAATATTTCTTCCAACTTCTAAAATTGGCGTACTAAATACTTAATGGATCAAGACCAACAACCCTTTCCCCGTAATGGAAAAACTCTAAAGCTTCTAGTCCCAAGAGACACCTTCCGATACCTCTACTTTGTTACGACTTATTTTATTCCAAATAAAAGCGACGGGCCAATATGTACATCAAAAGTTAAAAATTCAAAAAAAACTCAAACTTCCAACTTACTAATAAATACTTCCTTTAAAACTCAAAACCAAAGTGGCTAAAGAACTCTAATCTATAACCTAAATTTTGATTTGCAATACCAAATAAAATTTACCCACAACAAATCTCTAAATTTGAGTATTACAAAAATACAAAAGGTAAAAAAACTAGTAAAAATCTAAAGAGGATCATCTATAACGCCTCAAGCCCCTCTATAAAACCTTTAAACCGCCAACAAAATCAAGTTTCAAAATTTAAAAATACTACTTCCCAACTATAAGTAAAAGGGTATCTAATCCTCTTCCTTTTCTAAAAATCTCCTCAATTCCCAAAACTTTCAAAAATTAAATTTCACCTTAATTTAACAAAAGCACAAAAAGAAAAAAAAATAAAACTTACAAAATTAATCCCTTAACCGAAACTGCTGGCACGCCATAAGAAAAAAAAAATACCTCACCCAAAAAATAAAATCCTAAATTGAAAAAAAACTCTACTCATATAAATTAAATAAATAAAAAAAACCACACAAAAATTCTAAAAACCTAAACACATAAACAATTTCCCCAGCATAAATCTTTACCCCTTCAAAGTAACACTTTTAAGCTCAACTGAGAAGAATAAAAACTCATCTTCGAAATGAGAAAAAAAAATTCTTTCACTACCCTACAAAAAATATCTCCAAACAAAAAACCCCATAAAACCAACACTAAAAAAAAACAGAAAAAGAAAAAAAAACAAAAAAAAAGAGCAAAGTAACACCCAAATAAAGATAAATAAAATTCCAAAACACAAAACTTAAATCATTCAAAAGCCCCACAAAACCCTTATAGACCAAAAGCTCCAACCACATTCTATCTGACCAAAAAAATGATATAAACGACCTAACAAAGCATATCAAAAATCGTAGGAAAAATAATATAAATAAAAAAAAGATCTCCAAAAAACAAAACTCTCCCCCAAGTAAAAAAAAAAACACATAATACAAAAAACCCCCAAAAAAAATAACTATCAAAGGAATCAACTTCTCCAAAAAATATACAGCTACAAACAAATCCACTAAAACCAAATCCACAAAAAACCCCCCAAAAAAAATTCTAAAAAAAGACAAATACATCAAACTTAAAAAAACCAAATAATCAATACGCATATCAACGTAATGCACTCCCTTAAACCAAGAAAAATACAAAAACCTCAAAACTTTCAATCTATATAAAAAAGTAAAAACACAACCCCCAAAAAAAAGCAAAAATTCCAAAAAAAGATAATCAAAGAAAACCATAAAAGAAAAAAATAAATCCTTTACAAAAAAACCAGAAAAAAAAGGTATACCAAATAAAGAAAAGCAAGACAACAAAAACAATACCATAATTAAAGGAAAATCAAAATAAGCTATAGACATAAAACGCCCATCTTGGAAACCACTAGAAACCCTTATAGAAAATCCAAAAACCAAAAATAAAAGAGACTTATACAAAGCATGAAAAATTAACAAAAGGTACCCATAAACCCAGAAACCAGATCTAATAATATAAATCATCATACTCAATTGACTTAAAGTTGAAAAAGCAATAACCTTTTTCACATCTATCTCAACCAACCCCATAATACCAGAAAGCAAAAAAGTTAACAAAGACACCAAACGAACAAAATCCCCCACCATTAAAAAAGAAACAAAAAAATAATAACGAACAACTAAATAAACACCAGCAGCCACCAAAGTTGAAGAATGAACCAAAGAAGAAACAGGAGTAGGAGCAGCCATAGCCAAAGGAAGCCAAACCATAAAAGGAAATTGAGCTCTCTTAGTAAAAAAAACTAAAAAATACAGAAAGGACAAACCAAAAGAAAAACCAAAATCAAGATAGAAATACACCAAATCACCCAAAGAAATAAATCAATAAAAAGACAACAATAAAATAGCATCCCCAAATCGATTAGCCAAAAAAACCACCATTCTAGAAAACAAAGATATAATATCATCATAAAAACAAACCAATAAAAAAGAAGTCATACCTAAACCATCTCAACCCAATACAACACTAAAAAGTCTAGGACTAAATACCAACAAAACCATAGAAACCACAAACAAAAAAACTAACCAATAAAAACGAGAAACAAAAACTATATCCCCCATATAAAAACGCACATAAAAAAATACCACAAAGCTAATAAGCATAACCACTCTAAAAAACACCACAGATACTAAATCTAAATAAATTATAAACTCATAAAACATAAACCCCAAATCTAAACCCTTAAAATAAAAAACCAAAACTAAACCATCCAACAAAAAAAATGCAACCAAAAAAGAAAATAAATGAAAAAAAAAAAGAGACCCCACAACATAAAATAACAATGCCAACTTCATACCTACACAACCACATCGTGTTATTCATTAAACTAAATTAGCCTAAAAAAACAAATAAGCAACATATATAATAACAAAAACCCAAAAAACAAATAACTCCAGAAACCCAGAAACCCCTCTTACAAAGCCATAGCCTTCACCCAAATACACATAAACAAAAAACAACATATTATAAACACCAGATAAAAACAAAGTAAAAAATAAAAAGACACTAAACCAACCAAAAAAATCCAAAAAAAGCCCCAAAGACAAAAACTCAGAAAAAAAAGACATAAAAGGAGGAAAACCCATATTAAAGATCAAAACCACAAATCAAACATAAACAAAAAAAGGAAACAAAAATACCGAACCACGCATAATTAAAACTCTCCGAGTTTTAAGACGCTCATAAAAAAAATTTAAATAATAAAACATTATAGGTGAAATCAAACCATGAGAAAACATTATAAAAAAAACAACCAACAAAGCAACCACTTTCCCCAATCTCCAAACAGAAAAAAGCATTGACATATGAAAAACAGAAGAATAAGCAATCATAACTTTCATATCAGAACTTCGCAGACAAAACAAAGAAATTAAAAAGGCACCTCAAATACCAAAAACATAAAAATAACACTGATAAAAACCACCCCAAAGAAACCAACCTGAATAACGAAGAAGCCCATAACCCCCTATTTTCACATAAATACCAGCCAAAATTCATAGAACCCCCCACAAGAAGGTTTCCACATGAGCCCTAGGCAACCAAAGATGAAAACCATAACAAGGCAACTTAACCAAAAAACCAAAACAAATACAAAAAAAAACCAAAAATCTAAAACGACTATTACCTAAATAAAAAACAAAAAAAAAATCCAAAGTGTTAACACAATTATATAACCAAAAAATACCAAACAAAAAAGGCAAAGAAAAAAAAAAAATAGTATACAAAAGCATATAAACCCCAGCTCTCAAACGTTCCTCCTTAACCCCCATTCCCAAAACAAAAAAAATAGGAATTAAAGAAACCTCAAAAAACAAATAAAACACAAATAAATTTTTTACACTAAATACAAAAAAGAGAGAAAAGAAAAAAAAAAAAAAAAAAAAAAAAAAGTACTTCAAAATCCTATAACCTCAATTCCCCATAACCAAAACAAAGAAGAAAAATAAGAAAAGTCAAAACAAAAGTATAATTATTCCAAAACTCAAATAATCAACAAATATAAATAAATCCCCCCATCTAAATAGCAAAAAACCAACATAAAACCCCACTAAAAACACTAAACCAACGTCAATAAAACAATTCAAAAGAACCATCCCCAAAACATAAGCCAAATAAAACATTAATTAAAAAAACACACATATCTTCTTCCCCTTCCACGAACTAAATAAATCAAAAAAACAAAAGATCTAACAGTTCTAATCACAAACACAAAAAAAAATACACAACAAATTCTATAAAAAAAAGTGCACCCGAAAAAACTAGCATCAAGTAAAAAAGGACAAAATACACAAACTCTATATTTATAACAATCAGTAAATAATAATCCCACTTAAACAAAACAAATCCAATTATTAAAAAAAAAAATAATTTAAAATATAATAAATCAACCGTCACTATTAAAAAGTGATTTTGTAAATCACAACAACACAATAGTTTCAGAAGCACTCCTTTTACTCCCAAAGTAAATATCAAAAGACTCTTTTCTGCTTCAATTAACCCTATAATTATTCCAATAATTACTTTTTCAAAAATAAAGCCCTCCAACTTAACATTTCTCCTTTTAGTAACCACCATCTCAATAAATATTTATATAAATATCCAATCTACAAACAAATGATTCCCATTAATCCTAACTCTTCTATTTTCAGGGGGAATCCTAATTTTATTCTCCTTTTTCTCCGCTATCTTCTCAGATAAAGAAACCCCCTTCATAAATTTAACCCCTCTGTGAATTATTTCAATCGCAATCATAGTTCTAACAAGAAAAAAATCCCCTTTCCTAATCAATGATTCCTCACTTATTTTATCCTACTCTTCAGAATCAATTAACCTTATATTTATCTCTTCTTTTCTTTTAATATTTACTTTAAACATTAAACATAAAACTATTAAAATTGGAACTGCACTCAAAAGCACTAAACCTTAAATGAAAAACAAAAACCCCACTTTAGAACTAATAAAAAACAACTTTATTATACTCCCTACCCCTTCACCAATTACCTACTCTTGAAACATAGGATCACTCTTAGGAAGAATCCTATCCATTCAAATTCTAACAGGATTTTTCATCTCCATACACTATTCCCCCTCTTTGAACACAGCATTTAACTCTTACATAGAAATTTCTCGAGATTTAAGCCAAGGGTTCATATTAAAGTTCTCTCATTCAACGGGCGCTACTTTATTTTTCGCATTAATCTTTACTCACATTTTTCGAAGCCTATGCAACAAATCTTTCAAAAACTCCCACACATGAATATCAGGGTTTATAATTCTAATAATTTTAATAGCTACAGCTTTTATGGGATACGTGCTTCCATGAGGACAAATATCTTTATGAGGAGCCACAGTAATTACCAACCTTCTATCAACAGTTCCAATTATTGGAAACAAATTAACTTACTGACTATGGGGTGGATTTAGAGTGGAAAACCCAACTCTAAACCGTTTCTTTTCCATCCACTTTCTACTCCCATTCGTTTTAGCATTTATGTCTATCGTTCATATATCTATTCTTCACCAAATAGGCTCATCCAGAAATCTAAACCTAAACATTAACAAAGACGAAATCTCATTTAAAAACTTCTTTTCATTAAAAGACATATCAAGATTTACCCTACTAATTCTAACACTGCTCATTCTGTCTAACTCATTAAATATAATATTCCTTGATCCCGAAAACTTTATTCCTGCTAACCCTTTATCTACACCAAACCACATTATACCAGAATGATATTTCCTATTTGCTTACGCTATCCTACGCTCTATTCCCAACAAATTAGGGGGAGTAATAGCTTTAATTGCAAGACTAGCAATCTTACTCATTCTACCGTTACTAAAAAATCCAACTCTTCAAAATTTATCCTTTAATAAAACATCAAGCTTCTTTAAAATAGCTTCATTCGTCATTTTAACTTTCCTAGGAAAACAAGTCATCGAAGAACCGTTTGCATTAATGAGAAAATTAACTAGAATTATTTACTTTATAGCCATAGTAAATTGTTTCTAAAAACTTTGTCTTGAAAACAAATAAAAAAAAGAAACTAAACAAAGAAAGCCACATAAATAAACACTACCAAAAAAAACTAAGATATCTTTCCAAAATAAAAATAACATTTTATCATAACGCCAACGAGGCAGTACACCACGAATAACCACAAAAAAAAATACAAAGACAAAAAATAAAAACTCTACACCTAAAAATACCTCTCTCATAATAACAGACATAACCATTAAAAACCCATATTCAACTAAAAAAATAAAAGAAAAATACCCACTTCCATACTCCAAATTAAAACCCGACACCAGTTCAGACTCACCTTCCAAAAAATCGAAAGGAGAGCGGCTTATTTCAGCTAAACAAACCAAAAACCAAATAAAAAAAAAGAACACTAAACTCTCAAAAAAACCCACACCTAAAATTCCTCTATAAACATAATCAAACCCCACAACAAAAAACAAATAAACTAAAAACATGAAAACAAAACCCACTTCATAAGAAATCATTTGAATAACCACTCGTATTCTAGCTAGCAATCTATATTTACTCTTTCTAGTCCAGCTACCCATCATAAACATATAAACAAGCAATGAATATAAACAAAAATAAAAAAATAAAACCAAAAAAAAAAAGAAAAAAGAACCCCCTCAATTAGTAAAAAAAAACACCAAAAAATAAATTAGCAATCCCCATAAAGGGAACATAAATCAAAAAAACAAATCCACAAAACCTAACAAAAAAAAATTTTTAAAAAACAGTTTAAATAAATCCGTAAAAGGCTGCAGCAAACCAACTAAACCAACAACGTAAGGACCCATGCGCTTTCCACCTAAACCCAAAATTTTACGCTCTCCCAAAGTCAAAAAAGCAACACCTAACAAACTAAACAAAAACATCAACAAATAACAACAAATAAATATTTCCTCAAGCCACTCGCCCAAAATTTAGAAACTCCAAAGACGCCAATCCTTTCGTACTAAACACCCTCTAATTATCCTAAGATAAAATCCAATCTGGCTCACGCCGATTTGAACTCAGCTCATGTTCAATTTTAATAGTCGAACAGACTATTAGTTTGAAAAGCTACCCCCAACTAAAATCAAAAGCCAACATCGAGGTAATAAACTTCCCCTAAAATAAGAACTTCAAAAGAAAATAATCCTGTTACCCCCAAAGTATCTATCCATACACCCTAAAAAAGTTCGCAATAATAAAACAATAAATAAAGATCAATCTTTCCCCCAAATAAAAATTAAATCCTATAAATTAAAATAAAGATTTTGGGGTCTTCTCGTCTTTAGGAAAACTTCTAACTTTTCTTAGAAAAATCAAATTCACTTTAAGCTCAATTCATAAAAGCACCCATTACTCCACTCATACAAGTTCCCAATAAAGAAACAAATGACTTCGCTACCTTAGCACAGTCAAAATACCGCAGCTATTTAAAAATTCACTGAGCAGAAATCTTCAATAAAAAATATAAAATTAGATTTTGTTAAACAGTTAAGCACAACTTTAGTAAAAAATTCGCCATTTCAAAATAAACAAAACAAAATTAAAAACACCACTCCCAAGCTACTAATAGAAAAATTAATAAAAGCATCCTTAATCAATTAACTTCAAAAAACCAACTTCTATAATAAAAAATTTTTACAACAAACCAAATAAATACAATAAAAACTTTTTAAACTAAATTTAAAAAGTAAAAAGAAAAGCTTATCCATTTCCCCCTAACCTAAAATAAGTTAATATTAGATAAAAACGCAGAGAAAGAGAATATTAGTTCCACTACATATGATAATTAACCCCAACAAAATTCCACTTCTAAAAAGAAAGAGTTATCTCAACTAATTTCGCTCTAAATAATAAAAAAAGTAATCTTTTCTTCCTAATACAAAAGGTAAAAACCAAGTAAAAACATATAACAAACATCAATTTCCCATAAAAAGAATAATGCCTAAAAATACATTCTCACCCTTTATTTTGCTAGAGACAATAAAACCAAAATTTATTTAAAAGCAAAATTTAAAGGATGTTATCTTAAAGAACTCTTAAAATTCTCGCATAATCTGCCACTTTAAATAACTAAACCTCTTATGATAAAAGAGCTAAGGCCTTAAACCAGTTATTACTCTAATCTAAAAGAGAAAATTTACAATTTTCAATAATTAGAAATCAAACATCCTTTTCAATCTTAATTCTATCATCTTTACTAGGCTTGTCTTCAAACTCCTGAATCATCCTATGATTCATACTAGAAGTCAACTCTCCAATATTCTCAATATTAATGATTTACAACAAAGAAAACCCTTCCAACCCATTAAATTACTTCATCTTCCAAACTCTTCCCTCAATAGTTCTTCTAATGCTTATTTTAAATATATTTTTCAAAACTCCAATTAATTCTAAAAACTCAATCCCTTCATCACTCCTTAGCCTAGTATCGTTTATAAAAATAGGAATAGCACCCCTCCATAACTGAATACTAGCAATTATAAAAAGACTAAAGAAAAAATCCATCATAACCATTCTAACAATCCAAAAAATCTTACCTCTGAAGGTACTATGCCTCTCATCTCTAAACCCCTTAGCACTAATTTTAATTCTGTTAAACCTAATTACAAGAAATATCATAATCTTAAACTATAACAAACTATTCAACATTCTAATATCATCATCCCTATTCAATATATCATGAATATCCTTAAGAATTAATTCATCCCCCAAACTCTGTTCAATCTACTTCCTCACCTATAGATACCTAACCACCTTCTTAATTATTTACTCATTTAAAATAAACCTAAAATCAATAAACATCCCCAACCAAAAATTTTCACCAAATTTCTTATGCTCCATTTTATCATTGTCAGGAATCCCACCACTGTGGGGATTTATAAACAAACTAATCCTTATTAATCTAATAATTACAAACAACACACCAAAACTCATAATTCTAATTCTATTAGCTTCAAGAGTTTTAATGTTAGCTGGATACCTAAAACTAACTTTTAGAATACTAATAAAAAACATTAAAAACAGAATAAATATAAAAAAAGAGAACCTAACATTCCTCATTTTTAACTTAGTCTCCCCCTTTTCAATTACAATACTTTAAAATCTTAAGTTATAAACTATTAACCTTCAAAGTTAAAAAAACCAAAAGTAGATTTTATAAATACAAAGGAATAAGCTATAAAAGCTATAGAGCTCATACCTCTTTGAAAGTAAATCTTTCCTTTAAAGAACTTAAATAAAGCTTAAAGCTTCTTGCTGTTACCAAGAAAAAAGTTAATACTTATTTAAATTTAAAGCTTCAAGACAAACTGCTAATTTGTATAATAGACAAAATCTAAGCTTTTAATTCTTAAAGTGAAAACACATAGAACTTTCAATTCTAAAAAGAATTAATTCTAAGAAAATTCATACTAACATCAAATCTGCAATTTAACAAATGAATTAATT